TCGCAGGATCCTGAGAAAAAGAATTTGGTTTCCACCGAGCTGAAACAATATGCTGATGGTTCTAGTAAACCAAAACCATCGTTTTATAGCTATTTGGCTTCAATTTCCCTTTTACAAAAAAAAAAATGGAAGATCTAGTTACGATTGGAAATAAACTTTTGTATCTTCATCCATAGATCCTTTATTCATACTCATTCAATTGGAAGAGTTAATCCAATCCAAAAAAATTATGCTTCGCGACTCCATATCCATAATCCAATCTTTTTTATTCAATTTTTAATCGGCCTTTGGATACAAATCGTGAGAATGTATATTCTTCCTCAAATATACTATTGAGAGGTAAAGGATTAAACCTTTTTAAGAAATAAAGTTTTTGATCGGAATATGAAAAAAACTGAAAGACCCCTTAACTATTTAAGTTTTTGATAGAACGAATCACACTTTTACCACTAAACTATACCCGCTACATATTTATTATTGTATATGAATGGACCATTTGTCGAACAAAAGAGTGAGGCGCAATCAAGATAGCATCAGAATCATGAAAATTTTAGCGTTGACCCTTCGTCCCGCCGGGGACTTAAATAGGCGAAGAGCAGAAAGCTTACTTAAATAACATAAAAAAAGTTATAGTTATATTATATTTTTCTTTTCGTTTGATACGAAGTCATTACTGACAGTCCCGGTCTGAAAGAATCATTGAAGCTGGATCATAGAAAGGATGAAATCTGCATACATGGTTTCTTTTTTTTTTCAACTTCTCTTTCAACTGCCAGATCTTACTTATGAATTAAGAATTCGGGTCAATTGGATCTCAATTGTTCAAATAAAGCTTGTCTCTTGAACAAATAAATGAGTTATATTATAACTACGTTTATAAATAAATATGTGTGTTTAATATTAAATTAATATTAATAATATTAAGTAATAATATTAAGATTAAGTATTAATTTAATATAATATTAAGTATTAATAATAAGAAATGACACTTCAACAAGTATTTTTGATTGATATCAAATCATTATTAAATCATTTTATCTATGGAAATACTGGCCTGGCCCGGCCAGTACTTAAACCAAGCCGGGGGAATAAACCTTTCGTACAAAATAGAAGAAGTAGGGTATTTTTCTATTGGGGATATCCGTTTCGAATCATTATCTAAATTGAATTCCTGATCAAATTTCTTCTTATATATATATATATATTTTTTTTTATCCTATATATAGATATATATTTATTGTTCTTTTTATATATCTTTATAAGTTATATTATAATGTTTATTTAGTTATATTATAATGTTTATTTAATAATGTTTATTTAGTTATATTATAATGTTTATTTATATATGTTCTTATATCTTTTTTTTTATTATAAAAAATATTATATTATAAATAAATATATTATTTATTATATTATAAAATAAAAAATAAAATAAAAATTTATTTAATTTATAAAAAATAAAGAATATAATTTAATAGAATATAAATAAAAGAATATATAAAAAAAAATAGATAAATAAAAAAGTAAAACGAAGGTTTTTATCAATCTTTACTTCACGTGTCACATCACATAAAAAATTTTCCATTTTTAAACGGGGATGGGAATGGGGAGAGATGGCTGAGTGGACTAAAGCGGCGGATTGCTAATCCGTTGTACGAGTTATTCGTACCGAGGGTTCGAATCCCTCTCTCTCCGCTTCTTCTTATTACTTGAGACTTTCGAATTCGAAGGAATTTCGATCCCTTGATTTTATCATAGGTAAATGTATGGAATAGATAAAATCATAAGAAAAAAAAAATTAGAAAAAGCAGGAAAAACGAAAAATATCTTTTTTTTATTCCTCACGTCCAGGATTACGCCCTGGATCATTAGATAAAAATCCGAAGATGAAGAGAGAAATAAAGAATATCACTACTGTATAAACGAATAATTTGAGAGTAAGCATTACACAATCTCCAAGATCTTTTTTTTTTTGAAAAAGGGAATAGGTTACTTATTTTTTACTTTACCACATACACTATTTTGTTTTGACATGACACCCCCCAAAAAATTAAGTGTTTTTTGAAAAGAAAGTCATTTTCACGAATTTCTTTGGAATAAGATTTTGATTCCTTCGTTATCAAAAATTTCTTGTCATATGAATAATTAGGTATTGTAGGCAACCTAATAAAGTCTTTGCTCACTGTAAGGTCAGAACGAGGAAATAAGTTGATCAAAATTCATCGCTGCGGTTATTCAATATACAAGAATTTCTATTTTTGAATCGAGGGTTCATAATGTAAGACTTATCTGGTCTTATCAATTTTTCGAATTTTTATTTATCGAATAAATCATGAATTTAGCAGAGTATTAAATCATCGAAAACTTACAGCAGCTTGCCAAACAAAGGCTAAGAGAAAAAAAAGTACAGGTATGACAGGCATAACATCTACGATTGGATTTAAAAAGGCATAAGCTTCGGGCAATTTGGCGAAGAAAAAACTACTCGAATAAAAGACAGAATTAAGACAGATGCAGATTAAACTAAAGATATTAAGCATAACAAAATTTCGTTCTTGTAGATTAGATAATTTTATTCTGATTGAGTTTTTTTTATAAGGGAAAAAAAGACAAGTCAAAAAATCTTTCTTTTTTTTTTTCGAACTCTCCCAAATAAAAATCTTTCCTTCCATTCTCAAATGAGAATACAAGGAATTCCATTTTCATACAATATCTTAACTGAATTCCCTGTAATGATCAATGAATTTTTTTGATTCTATATCTACGTGTGTTGAATCCTAGCAACAATATATCCCCAATGTATTTATTTATTGGGTTGGAATTGACGAATAACCAATACCAATATTAATGTTTATTAGTGTCGAATAGAAATTCGAAATGGGGCGTGGCCAAGCGGTAAGGCAGCGGGTTTTGGTCCCGTTACTCGGAGGTTCGAATCCTTCCGTCCCAGACCGTTTCCATCAGAAACGAAAGATGGGATCACATCGTATCCCACATGAAACATTAAATTGTTAACGAGAACAATCTTTTGTTCTGAATTCTAAGAATGATTCTTAGAATCATATTTTTTCTTTCATTTGGTTTCTCACAAACGTAATCAAGTGTCAAATGTGGGTGGAAATAAATATCTTTTTTTTTTTAATTCAAAAAAGAAATTCTGGGTTTATCATTCACATTCAGGATATGTTCGTACTACTCAATATTCATTTTAAAGTTAGTTACTTATGGAAACTTTATGTCCCATATCTATGAAATGTCAATTCTCACATGAAGCATTCTGAATCGAAATGTGAATGAAAGAAAGGCATCTTTATTCCCTTACCAAGGGTAAAAAGCCTAAAGTAAATAAATGGGGTATCCCAATTCCACAGTCTATGTTATGTGGAGACTAAAGAGTAGGGAGTTTTTGGTACTAATTTCATCACTGGTCTTAAAACTTCTAAAGCTGGTGTGGGAAAAAAATAGTAAAAACGAATTGATCTGGACCCCATTTTTTTGTATTTTATCTGGTTCATCTTATATCTTATCCGGTTCAAATGAATAATTGGAAATCAATGTAATGTAGCGATTGGGGGGAAATTCGTATATTGCATCTACTTGACTTTATGAAATTGATGGAAAAGAAAAATTCTTGAACCTGAAGTAAAACAAAATCCGTATTGTATAAAATAAAAAGTTTTATTAATAATTGATTTTGTTCCGGGATTGCAAATCTATTAATATTAAAGGTTCTTCTTTTGAGGTTTATAGTTTATTTGTTCGAGAAAAATGGATCCTTCATGATTGATCGTCCCGAACAATCTTTTTAAGATGTAAATAAGTCTTAAGCAAACTTATTTATTCGTCTTTTTTAGAAATATGTTTCATTCATATGATAGAATATAGAGTTAAATAAATTGGATTCTTGCCGAGCCTTCCCCGGATAAATACTTATCTATCCATAGATAGATAGATAGAAAGTATGTACTATTATATACCGGTATACACACACCGGTTGAGCCAATGACTATTCATGATTCCATATTGAATCAATTACATACCGGTTTGAAATAAAATTAGAGGAATGTTATGGTAAAACTTCGTTTGAAACGATGTGGTAGAAAGCAACGTGCGACTTGAAGGACATGATCGGTTGTGGATTCTTACATCCACCATTTTCTATAGGAATGAAGATGTTCTTAGCTCGACATAGTTTGTTCTGCTCTGTTAGGAACCTAATTTGTGTTAGGTTGTAAGTAAATAGTACATGATGGAGCTCGAGCAGAAAGGATTGATTCGTTTATCAGGGGGAAGAATCTAGGGTTAGTAACTATCAATAAGTTAGACCAACTTTGTAAGTATATCCTCAATATATAAATCGAAAGGTTAAAAAAATCGAAAAATCAAAGAAGTTTGAAAAATAAAAAGTAAAATTTTTCAGAATTGGTAAAACTATTTCGATCAAAAGTGTATCACAAGGTAATCCACCGTTCATATTCTATTTCTATAGTATAGAAAAAAATAACAAAAAACAAAAAGGTATGTTGCTGCTCTTTTGAAAGGAGTAAGGATCACCGAAGTAATGTCTAAACCCAATGATTTCACAAAGCAAAGATAAAGGATTCCGGAACAAGTAAACACTATTTTCAATTGTCTCAACAATTGAATCAGAATGAGGAATAAAAATAGATTCGAGATGAGACAAACGAAAGAGGTTAGAGACGGCTCAATAAATGTCTAAGGGTTTCCCTTCGAACTCTGTCAGAATTACCCAACTTGAGTTATGAGTACGAATGAGATTTCTTTTTTTCTGTAAGGAAGAATAAAAAAACGACTCAAATCATAGTCTAATTCATGATTTTATGGATCCATTTGCCATTATATACATATACAGAAATTTAGAATCCTTTTTTCTCGAGCCGTATGAGGAGAAAACCTCCCATACGTTTCTAGGGGGGGCATTGTTTATTTACATCTATTCCAATGAGCCATCTACCGAATCGTTGCAATTGATGTTCGATCCCGAAGAGAAGGAAGAGATCTTAGAAAAGTAGGTTTTTACGACCCGATAAAGAATCAAACTTATTTAAATGTTCCTGTTATTCTATATTTCCTTGAAAAAGGTGCTCAACCTACGGGAACTGTTTGTGATATTTTAAGGAAGGCGGAATTATTTCAAGAAAGAACTTCGATTCGAGTTAATTAAAGGAAAAAACAAAATTAATAAATAAAAAAAAGGGGGGGGGACTAGTATCTATCTTTGTGTAATTATTTACACACAATTTGCCTTTTTCTTGCTGTATTCATACTTAATTTACTTTTTTTCTTGTTTTGTTTGTTGCGGGAATCCACCAACAAACAAGGGGTTAATCTTGCTTATTGTACCTCTATTGATTGAATAAACCCGAGATTTTTTCTTTACTTTACCTCTTTCGTATTTTTTTTCATCCAAATTTATTATTTATGTTTATGTTGTGCCAATCCAACACAAGTCCTTATTTGATTTACTTAAATTTGTTTTCTTAACATTGGATTCATATTGACAATGGTGTATCGAAGAAATATAATTCGATCGTAGATAAATAGATCCGTTTATCTTCACCCCATATTGGTTTTTTCTTTCCTTCACTTCAGTCAAATGATGGGTTTGCCCTGCCGGATTTACTGGCATACAAGATGTATTTTCTTAACGAAAAAGAAAAGAAAATTGATAAAGAAAATGGTGGTTTGTCACAATTTTGACATCTCTATTGGGAATCTGTTGTTGTTTAATCGGATCTGTCCATTTTGGTATTTTGGTGTTTTTAATTGATCAACAAATCTTTCTTTTCGATTTGTTCTAGTTCAATGTTTTGACGGGGTCGTGCAGTGCAATTCAATTGATTTTTTTATTTTGACCGTATTTACATATCCTATTTATTTTATTCGGGTTGCTAACTCAACGGTAGAGTACTCGGCTTTTAAGTGCGACTATGATCTTTTACACATTTGGATGAAGCAACAGATTCGTCCAGACTATTGGTAGAGTCTATAAGACCACGACTGATCCTCAAAGGTAATGAATGGAAAAAACAGCATGTCGTAATAAAATATTATTATTATTATTATTATTATTTAATTAAATTAATTATTTAATTTATTATTTAATTAAAGTAGAACTTTGAGTTTATCCTTACCGGATCGTTACAAATTTTTTTTTTTTCTTTTTGGAAGTGAAAAAAAAAAAATTCACATTTACAGTTGGGTCTAGTGAATAAATGGACAGAGCCCTATGGCTCTAATTCTGGTGAAATAAAAAGCAACGAGCTTTTGTTCTTAATTTGAATGATTACCCGATCTAATTAGACGTTAAAGATAGATTAGTGCCTGATGCGGGAAAGGGTGGGTTCTTTTGTGAGTGGACCATTGATTTTCTTTCTTTTTTTTTTTTAATGAATCCTAATTATTCTTTATTATGGATTGGAGACGGATGTGTAGAAGAAACAGTATACTGATAAAGAGAATTTATTCCAAAGTCAAAAGAGCGATCGAGTTGCAAAAATAAAGGATTTTTGACCCTCTTGTAATTATAACGAACATAAACCAATTGGATAGAAAAGGAGAGGAAAAAGATCTGTTGATTGGACTCCCCTGTTTCCTTTGTTTGTGGGATATATATTCTTTTCTTACTGTAATTATATACATAATATATACCCTGTTCTGACCATATTGCACTATGTATCATTTGATAACCCCAAAAATGAAATGGGTCCTGCCTCTGGTTCAAGTAGAAATGTAAATGGAAGAATTACAAGGATATTTAGAAAAAGATAGATTTCGGCAACAACACTTTCTATATCCGCTTCTCTTTAAGGAGTATATTTACACATTTGCTCATGATCGTGGTTTAAATGGTTCGATTTTTTACGAATCCACGGAAATTTTTGGTTATGACAATAAATCTAGTTCAGTACTTGTGAAACGTTCAATTATTCGAATGTATCAACAGAATTATTTGATTTATTCGGTTAACGATTCTAACCAAAATCGATTCGTTGGGTACAACAATTATTTTTATTTTCATTTTTATTCTCAGATGATATTGGAAGGTTTTGCAGTCATTGTGGAAATTCCATTCTTGCTGCGATTAGTATCTTCCCTCGAAGAAAAAAAAATACCAAAATCTCAGAATTTGAATTTACGATCTATTCATTCAATATTTCCCTTTTTGGAGGACAAATTATCGCATTTAAATTATGTGTCAGATATACTAATACCTTATCCCATCCATCTGAAAATCTTGGTTCAAATCCTTCAATGCTGGATCCAAGATGTTCCTTCTTTACATTTATTGCGATTCTTTCTTCACGAATATCATAATTGGAATAGTCTTATTACTCCGAATAATTCTATTTTTTTTTTTTCAAAAGAAAATAAAAGACTATTTCGGTTCCCATATAATTCTTATGTATCTGAATGCGAATTTGTATTAGTTTTTCTTCGTAAACAATCTTCTTATTTACGATTAACATCTTCTGGAGC